TTGTAAAGGACTAAAGTCATAATTATCTCATCAAGATAATCCTTTTATCAGGCACATTACAAAGGTAACTCTTATAAAGAGAGATGCTTATTGCAAAGAAGCAATTTTACCCCACTTATAAATAAGCAATTTTAAGTCCTTTCGTACAATAAAATTATAATAGGAAGATAGAATCCGACCTGACTTACGTCGGTCTAAACTCAAATCATGTAAGCTTTTAATAGTCGAGCAGACTAACTAATTAAATTTCTACTTTCAATAGTTAACTTAATTCAACATCGAGGTCATAATCTCCCCCACAAATAAGATCTCTGTGGGGGAATTATGCTGTTATCCCTTAGGTAACTTTTTCTACATATCCATTCTAAGGGATCATTAATTTAATTAATGATTTTTTTATTATCTATAGATAAAAATTATTAGATCCGTCCCAGATAAATTTATACTCATCTTCTCAAGAAAAATATAAATAAAGATCTAAAGGGTCTTCTCGTCCCTCCTAATCAAGTGGGATTTTTCACCAACTTATTAATTTATTAAACTATAAAAAAGACAGTTTTAATTCCGTCTAACCTTTCATTCCAGTTTTCAATTAAAAAACTAATTATTATGCTACCTTAGTACAGTCAAGTTACTGCAGCAATTAACTTACGCATTGAGCAGGTCGGACCTTAAATAATTAATTAAGGACATGTTTTTATTAAACAGGCGAATTAATTCTTTGCCGAGTTCCTAAATTATATTTATCATTAATACTAATTGAAAGATTATTTTAAATTAAATATTATTATAAAAATTAGTTAAACGTATAAAAAATTCAACTCTGAATAAAATGAACTTACTTAAATTTATAAAATTTTAATTTATGAATTTTTAATCTTTAGAGCTTATCCCCTAAAGATTAAAATTTTCCTTAGAGATTAGAAAATATTCATTTAAAATGATAATTTAACAACCAGATATAATGAAAACCGAATTACTTTTAACAACTTTTAATAATTATTACTTAATATTTAAATATTAAAATAAAATAAAAAAAGATCTTTTCCATTCGGGAATAAAGATAAATAAATATTTCCTAACACCCTGATACAAAAGGTACAATTCTAATATTTACTATTCTTTTATTAATATTGTTCATTTCAGGTCTTTATTATGATATATTTTATACAAATAATTCTTGAAAATATGATTTTAATTAAAAAACTTATAAACTTTTAATAAAATACTAGTATATTGACTGTGATTATCACTTTTATAAATCCTAAATTTAGTGCACTATTCTGCCAAGTCAATTTTTAAAAAGTAAGAAGAAAAGCTCTTCAATTTAATATTTGAACGATTAAAGTTTTATTAACTTATTACTTTAATTTTAAAGAGTTAAGCATTGTTAGATGCATTCAGTTTCGACCTGGTCCAAGTTTTTAACAACTCTTTTGATTTTTTGCACTCTTTTAGCTATATCTATTATAAAGTTAACTATTACTAACAATCTAATAATGATAATTCTATCATTGGAAATTTGTATTTCCATTTTATTTATAATATTTATATTTTATATAGAAACGGTTAATCATTCTTATTTATTATTATCATTTTTGTTAATAATAATTTGTGAAGGATGTATAGGATTAAGAATTCTTGTATCAATTTCATCAATTCTAAATTATGGTACTCCTACTGATTTATATATTAAATTATAGTGAATTATCCCTTAATTTATTGGTTAGTATCTAGAATATTAATAATTTTTATTTTAATGTTTATGGGAATTTTATCTTCAAAGGAAGATGAATCTACAAATTCGAATTCTCCATTCGAGTGTGGAATAGATTCTATACAAAATTGTCGTTTACCAATAAGAATACACTTTTTCTTGGTCTCCATTCTTTTCTTAGTATTTGATATAGAATTTATTTTGTCAATTCCGCCTATTTTTATAATAAGTGACTTAAAAAATTGAATAGCATTTTGATATCTATACTTATTTATCTTAATTGGTGGTTTAATAATTGAACTATTTATAGGTTCACTGGATTGAAAAGAATAAAAGCTTTAATTCTATAAGGCAATAAGCTTTAATTTTTTTAACTTTAATTCAATTAATGATTTTATTAGTGAGAATTATACTAAGAGTAGCATTTTTCTCATTGTTTGAACGAAAAATGCTAGCACTTATTCAATTTCGTAAGGGTCCAAATAAAGTTGGATTAAATGGAGTTATACAACCTATTAGTGATGCATTAAAATTAATTATAAAATTTAATTCTAGTCCATTAGATAGCCTCAATTGGATTTATTTTTTTATACCTTCTTTATTCTTTACTATTTCTTTATTAATTTGAATAGTTATTCCAATCTTAAAAGGCTCTATTTATTTTATACAATCTAGATTACTATTTATTGTATTATGTATAAGAGTTTCTATTTATATAGTTATCTTTTTGGGTTGATTTTCTAATTCTAAATATTCTATAATTGGTAGAATTCGTTCTGTTGTTCAAACAATTTCATATGAAATTATTCTATCTTTCTTAATTTTGCTATTAATTATTATATCAATATCTATTGATATTATATCTTTAATTTTTATGCAAGATGAAGCATGATTAGTTATACCATTACTATGTTTTTTACCTTTCTTCTTTATTTCATTGTTAGCAGAATTAAATCGAACTCCTTTTGATGTAACTGAAGGAGAAAGGGAACTAGTATCAGGTTATTGTGTAGAATATGGAGGAATTTTGTATACGTTAATTTTTTTGAGAGAAAATTCTAGAGTTATGTTCATGTCAATTATATTATCATTTATTACAGGATATAATTTTATTATATTGCTAATGATTATTAGTTTAATAGTCTGAATTCGCGGGTCCTTACCGCGAATTCGATTTGATATAATTATAAATCTTTGTTGAGTGAAAATACTTCCTCTTCTTTTATGTTTTTTACTGTTATTAGTTATAATTATTTAGTTCAATAGTTAATAAATAATATTAAATTGCAAGTTTAAAGTAAATTGATATTTTGAACTTGATTAATTTACAGTTGTAATCAATTTCAGAGTTTCGTAGGTTTATTACATTCAAAATTCAATAATTATAAAATTTTAAATGATAGAATTGTATAAATAGAAATACATACAGACTACATAAAATTCTGTAAAATAAAGTGCCAGCATTCGCGGTTATACTTTAAACTTTCTAGAATAAAATTATACGTTTATTGAATAATTCTCTTTCTTCTTGTTAAATTAGTGGTGAAATGCAATTTAATACAGTTAAATTATCACAATATAAAAATATAATTATAAACTAGGATTAGATACCCTATTATAAATATTATATAAAAACGTAAGGAGTAAAGATTAATTTCTTCAAAATTGAAACTGTATGGCAATTTTAAATCCAATTAGAGAAATATGTTTATTAAACCGATGATGCACGATTATCTTACTTAAATTTTAAATTTCTTACACCACCGTCTGAAGAATAATTTTAATAAATTATTCTATAACCTTGTTGGTTATAAGTCAGGTCTAGGCACGGACAATATTTAAGATTAAATGTATTTTATAATAAAAATTACAGATTAAATATGAAATTATTAATGAAGGAAAATTTAAAAGTAATATATTTAATAATATATATATGAATTGGCTCTTTATTATGTACAAATAGCCCGTCGTCCCTAAATTAGGATAAGTCGAAACATAGTTAGCGTACCGGAAGGTGCTCTAAGAATTTAAGAGTAGGCTAATTAAAAGCTTTGAGATTCATGATCTTAAGATGAATATTTTCCTCTTAAAGATAGTTTATTTAAAACATTGAACTTTGACTTCAAAAATTAGTAGTTAATTCTACTTCTTTAATTTAGTAAAGTAATTAGTTTATTAAAATAAATGTTTGTCAAACATTAGAAGGAGTTTTTCATTACTTCAGGGAGTAGTTTAAAAAATAACAAATTTGGAATTTGTAGATCACTATTGTGTTTCCTGATGTTAAAACTAGGTTTTCACCCATTTCATATATTATCTCTTAGTCCTTGACCTATTCTATGTTCATTTTCTGTAATAAATTCTATAATTAGTTTATATTCACTAATGAATGGATTCTGTTCTACTTATAATTTCTTACTAATTTTTCTAAGTTTGAATTTAATTGTTTATCAATGGTGGCGTGATGTTATTCGGGAGAGGACTTATCAAGGATGTCATAGAATAAAAGTTATATCAGGAATTTACTTAGGATTTTTAATATTTATTTGTTCTGAAGTAATATTTTTCTTTTCTTTTTTTTTTGGTTACTTTTTCTTATCATTAAATCCTGATTCATATGCTTTAGGTTCCTGTTGACCACCTACAGGTTTATCCCCTATTAATTATGAAAGGGTTCCTTTATTAAATACTCTAATTTTATTATCAAGTGGAGTTTCAATTACTTGAAGTCATCATTCTTTAATTGAATCAAATTATAATCAATGTAAAATTGGTTTAATGTTAACAATTTTTTTAGGGTTTATCTTTTCTATTATTCAAGCTTTTGAATACTACGAGTGTTCATTCTGTATATCTGATAGAGCTTATGGTTCTTTATTTTTTATTGCTACGGGATTCCATGGAATTCATGTATTAGTTGGAAGAATTTTTCTTTTTATTGTATTAATTCGTTTAATGAAGTTTCACTTATCTAAAAATCATCATATTAGATTTGAAGTATCAGCTTGATATTGACATTTTGTAGATGTTGTTTGATTATTTTTATTTTTATCAATTTATTGATGAGGAAGATGGTTGATTGTCTTTAGACCTTCCATTTTGAAAATGGAATTAAATACTTAAAAGTATTATCAACCTGATCTTAAAATCTTTTATTCTTATTTCGTTATTAGTTAATATTATATTTATTATAGGTTCTGATTTTTGATTTATATCTTGATTTTTAATGGAATTAAACTCTTTTTTATTTATTCCTCTTTTGTCAAATTATAAATTTATTTCTAAATTAAATATATGAAAGTATTTTTTCATTCAAGGAGTTAGATCAATCTTGTTCCTTATTTCTATATTTTTATCATTTTCTGTTAATTTTAGACATTTAATAAATCATTGATCAACTCTTATTATGTATGTAAGAATAATAATAAAGATGGGTATACCACCTTTCCATAAATGACTTTTTGAAATTTCCCAATCTATTTCTTGGGGAAATTTCTTGATTCTATCCACTTTTCAAAAAGTTCCTCCTGTAATAATTATATCTTCTTTATCAGTTGAAACTTATTATTTATTAATTATTAGATTAATTTCTTTAACATATTCAATTGTAGGCTTATTTAATTGATCCATACGCCAATTCTTATTATTTAGGAGAATTTCCAATATAAGTTGAATTATTATTTTAATTCTTATTGATTCAACTAGAATATTAATATATTTTTTAATTTATTGTTTAAATTTGTCGTGTTTTACTTTAACTGTTATGGATATTTCATTCTGTGAATTTTCCTCAATTAATCGATTAAACTCTAAAGGAAATTATATTTCTCGTTTTACATCTTTGATTAGGGTTTTATCGATAATAGGCATTCCGCCTTTAGCTGGTTTTTTTATTAAATATGACTCCATTCTTTCTATAATAGATTTAAATATAAACTTTTATACTTCAGTTTTAGTAATTATTTCATCAATTATAGTGATTGGTTATCTATTTTTTATTTTAATTATATTAATGAACTATAAGAATTCTTACTTTACAAATGGATGATATAATTCTTCTATAAATTACTTGATATATTTTTTGCTATGCTTTATTCAATTTTTTTTAATTTATTTTTACTGCTTTTAATTTTTGGTAGTTAATAATAAAAATATCTATTTTGTAATTAGGAGAAGATGATTTCGTCCCAAAATTTAGAGAGAATGGCTGATAAAAGTGATGTACTGTAAATACATAAATGAATTTTTCTTCTCTCTTAATATTATAAATAAATAGAATATTAATACAGGATTCAAACTCACCTATAATATATTATATTTCCAATTTTCATGATCATGTAATATTAATTGTTTTAATAATTTTATCTCTCATTGGGTATATTATAAGTTGTTTAATAATAGGCAGAATATTTAATCGCTTTTTCTTTGGAAATGAAATACTTGAATTAATTTGAACTGCTGTTCCTAGAATAGTATTAGGTTTTTTAGCTCTTCCTTCTTTATTTACTCTTTATCTATCAGATGAATTAATTAAACCATTATTAACTATTAAAACTATTGGTCATCAGTGATTTTGATCATATGAATATAGAGACTTTATAAATTTATCATTTGACTCTTATATAACTCCTTTAAGAGAAATAAATATGGGAGAATATCGATTACTAGAAGTTGATAATAATTTAATTCTACCAATAGATATAGAAATTCGAATATTAATTACTTCAAGTGATGTAATTCATTCATGAACTGTACCAAGTTTGGGGGTTAAGATAGATGCCGTACCAGGTCGTTTAAACCAAATTTGTTTTATAAGTAATCGAAATGGAATTATATATGGTCAATGTTCAGAAATTTGTGGAAGATTTCATTCATTTATACCTATTTGTTTAGAATTCATTCCAGAAATTATATTTATTAAATGATTAAAATCTAATTAATAGTTAATTAAAGCCAAATTAGCGGCTTATTATTGTTAATAATAGAATTGACTGTTAGTCTAATTAAAAGAATATGAAGATCTAATTTTGATTTCTAATCGAAAGTTAAAATGGTTTAATTCCATTTATATTCTCTTATGATGGCAGAATAGTGCACTAAATTTAAAATTTACTTATGGATTTGTTCCTCATAAGATTGAATTTTATTATCAAAAGTAAAAGTTTTTTTATAGAATTAAATAATTCGATTTGTAATCTTCCTACTCCATCAAGAATTTCTTATTTATGAAATTTTGGTTCTTTACTAGGAATAAGTTTAGTAATTCAAATTTTATCAGGTTTATTTTTATCTATACATTATGAGTCTAATATTAGAACAGCATTTGATAGGGTTATTGTAATTTGTAATGATGTAAATTGAGGTTGATTAGTTCGAAGTATCCATGCTAATGGAGCCTCTATGTTTTTTATTTTTATTTATTTACATATTGGTCGAGGAATTTATTACGGAAGTTTTTCTTTTATTGGAACGTGATTTTCTGGTATTTTAATTTTAATAACTTTAATAGCTACAGCGTTTTTGGGTTATGTTTTACCTTGAGGACAGATATCATTTTGAGGTGCTACCGTTATTACAAATTTAATGTCAGCTATTCCTTACTTAGGTCAAAAAATTGTAATATGATTATGGGGAGGGTTTTCAGTTGGAGGTCCAACATTAACCCGCTTCTTTTCAATTCACTTTATTTTACCCTTCTTAATTGTTGTATTTGTAATAATCCATTTATTATTCTTGCATTCTTCAGGAAGTTCTAATCCTTTAGGATTATCTTTCAATTCAAGAAAGATTAGGTTTCATCCCTACTTTACAATTAAAGATTTAGTAGGTTTTTTTTTTGTTTTATTAATATTTTTTTTTATATGTTTTATTTATAGAGATTTATTAATGGATCCAGATAATTTTTCATTAGCAAATCCAATAAATACACCTGCTCATATTCAACCTGAATGATACTTTTTATTTGCTTATGCAATTCTCCGTTCAGTACCTAATAAACTAGGGGGTGTATTAGCTTTATTAATATCAATTATTATTTTAGCGGCTTTACCTTTAAGTAGAGGAGGTAAAGCACGCTTTAATTTAATTTATAAAATTTTATTTTGGTTCCAAGTAATAAATTTCTTTATCCTTTCTTGATTAGGAATAGAATTGGTTGAACAGCCTTTTATTATAATTGGTCAATTTGTTTCAACTCTTTATTTCCTAATCTTTGTATTTATAATTATAATTTTTTTTCTTATTATATTTTAGTAAGTTTAATTTCCAATTAAAAAGACCTATGAAGGAGAAAAATGTTTCTAAAGCTCAAAGAGTATGGCCTTGAAGAAGCTAAGGAGGAAGAATTTCCTAGAAACATTAAATAAAATAATGATAATGCTATTAATTATATTAACCTTATTTCAATTATTTTTAATGTCATTTTCATTAATTAATAGATTAATTCTTCTAATTTTAACTGTCTTAGTAAACTCAATTATTATTTATTTAAATTCAATAAGATGATGAATTAGATATTTATTAATCCTTTCTATTATTAGAGGATTAGTAGTAGTAGTATCATTTGTAATAATAATCTGTCCAAAAGATAAAGAAATTCAATCTTCACTTAATTATAACACTTTATATTTTATTTTTATAAACTTTTTATTTATTAGTTTTGACAATTCATTTGTTTATAGATATATTTATAATGTTGATAATCAAATAATAATAAATAATTTGTTTTGTTTATATCCGTATATATATTTATTTATTTTTTTATTAGTAATCTTACTTTTAATGTTATTTGTGATTGATTCAATTATTATTTCAAGTGGAGGTTCAATAATAAAGTAATCTATTATCTCTGCTTAACAGAATAATTTTAAGATTAATACTTAATATATACTTACTATATATATTATTATTTTGGTCTGTCTCAGCTGATTTAGCTTTTTTCCCTCTCAGGAACTAATGAAATGTTATTATAATTTGCAAACCAATTATTAAAATAACCATTCCAATAAGAGTTTTAATAAATGGTATATGAGAACCGGAAAGTAATTCAATTTTTTTAATTGTATTTATATAATCTCTATATAAATATATAAAAAACCAATCATTAATAAACTCAATTTTTCAAATATTTAATGAACTTAATAAATAAGGTTTAGAATAAACTAATGTAATAGAACTAATAAACATTATCATTTTAAATAATATTAATTTAAAAATGTACACTTTTAAAATTATTGTTAATCAAATCCAAGAAAAGAAAAATATTAAAGAAAAAATTACAACTTTTATAGCATTATTAAGAAATCTTATTGACATCGAATATTCGATGTCAAAGAATAATCATATAATTATTCCTCCTCCTAAACATCTTAAAATTAACCCAATTAAAATTGAATGTTCTATATTTTTATCAATATTACTTGAATTTATAATTGAAAGACTTTTTGAATAAAATATTACTATAATTAACCGACAAGAATATATTAAAGTTATAATAACGGACAATAAAAACATAAATCTAAATAAAAATGAATTTCTGTAATTAATTATTGAAAGCATTATTACTTCTTTTGAGTAAAAGCCTGATAAAAATGGAATTCCTATTATACTTATACAACAAACCAAAAAAATTGATCATAGTAAATTTTTATTAACGTTGAATTTGATAAAACGAATATCTTGTTGATTATTAAAGAAGTGGATAATAACACCCCTAACTATAAACAATGAAGATTTAAAAATTGCATGAATAATTAAATGAATCAAAGCTGGATAAAAATCTTTTACCGAAATAAATATAAAAATAAATCCAATATGAGATAAAGTTGATAAAGCAATAATTTTCTTTAAATCAAATTCTCATAAGGAAGATAACCCTGCCAAAATAATAGTTAAAAAGGAAATAATTATTATCATATTTAAAACATCCTTCGTTATTAAGTCCATAAAACGAAGGCATAAAAAAATTCCAGATGTTACTAATGTAGAAGAATGAACTAATGAAGAAACTGGAGTAGGAGCTGCTATAGCTAATGGAAGTCATGAAGAAAATGGAATCTGGGCACTCTTTGAAATTGAAGATAAAAAGATTAATAAACATACATTATTAATAAAACTTACTTCGTATTGAAATCTAAACAGACTACCAGATAAATAAAGAAAAACAATTCTTACCATTATAAATAAATCTCCAGTTCGATTACATATAAAGGTAATTATGGCCCTGTTAAACCTCTTTCAGTTTATGAAATACATAACTAGACAAAATGACCTTAGCCCTAAGCCATCTCACCTTACTATTAATCATAGTAAATTACATCTAATTGATAAAATTATTATAAAGGAAATAAAAATCATTATTAATCAATAAAATTTATTTTCATTTGTACCAATTATATAACCAATTGAATATTTTATAACGGAGTAACTAATTAAAGAAACAATGAAGACAAATCTTATTCTTAACTTATCAATACAAAAAGATCCATTAATAAAACTTATACCTCTTATAAAGTAAATATCTAAAATGATAATTTGATTCCTTAAATTAATTAATAAAAAAATAATAAAAGATAGCAGTGATAATTTTATAAAAGAATAATGAAAAAATCTTTTTGACATAAACTTTCGCAGAAGAGAGTTATTTTGAACTCCACAAATTCACGTTTTTCTTAAACTACAGCGAACAAAGAAATACTCATTAGAGGACTTTTTGGTGTAAACAAAATATTTTTAAAACTATATCTCTATAATTAGAAGTTATCTTGTCAGTATAATATTATTAGACTAGAAAAAACATAAGACTGAATTAAGGCAATACCTAATTCAAAGGTAAAAATAAACCTTTGAATTAGGAATACAAATAGAAAAGATAATGAAGGAATTAAACTAACTAAAGATAAATTAATTAAAGTTAAAATTATATGTCCAGCTATAATATTAGATATTAATCGAACTCCTAAGGAAATAGGCCGAATTAATAAACTAACTGATTCAATTAAAATTAATAATGGAATTAAAGCTATAGGACAACCTGACGGGACTAAGTGAATAACAAAATTTTTTCAAGAATTATAAAATATAAAAATTAAGCCGCCAATTCATATCGGTAAAGAGATTCTTAAGTTAAAAGATAAATGACTAGATGCAGTAAATGTAGGATTAATTATTCCTAATTCATTAATTAAAAGGATAGAAATAAACAGAGATAATAAAATCATGTAAAATTTTTTATATCTTTCTACAAATGAAATCTTAACAGCCGACAGGGCTGTTAAGAATAATTCCTTTATAAAAATTATTATTCCAACTGATCCTACAAAGAACTGTCAGTAAATAAATAACAACAAAATAAATGAAGAATACCATTTAAATTGAAATCCTGAACCTTCTAAAGATAATCTGGGATCAAATGAAGAAAATAAATTACAAATCATCAATTATTAACATTTTTTTATTTAATTTATTTACTTTTTCTTTTAGATTATTGTTTATAAAAAAAAAGAATAAAGAAATAAATATTATTATAATTATAATTATTCTCAATAAAGAAATTACTGTTCATCAAATTGGTATTATTTGAGGCAAAATACTAATAAATGTACATCTCTTCACTGAAAATGAAGTATTTTTTATAAACTATAGTATTTTTAATTTATTAATAAATCTATGGAAAAAAATAAAAAAATAATTACTATAAATATATATATAGGAATTATAATTGATAGAATATTTCCCAATGATGATTTTACATTTACTTTAAATCTACTATGACTAGAAATTCCATAATTTAAAATAGAAAAGAAAGAATTTATAATAATATATATAAGAGATATAATAATTATACCATTAATTATATAATTTAAGCATATTATTGAAAATACTTCTCCTAAAAAAGAGATTGAAGGAGGACTGGCTATATTTAAACATCAGCCTATAAATATAACTAATCTAAAAGAAGGAAAAATTCTAATATAACCTTTATTAATAATTCTTCTCCGAGAATGGTTATTATTATACAATAAGGTAACTAAAAAAAATAATGAAGAGGAACTAAAACCATGTGAAACTATAATAAGTGTACAGGAACTAATTCCCAAATTTAAGTAACTTATTAAACCAACCAGAGAAAAATTTATATGACTAATTGATCTATATGCTACAATTATTTTTAAATCATCCGCTGTAATTGCCATTCAACAAGAGTAAATTGAACCAATAATAAATAAAGAAATAATAATTAATCAATACTTATTAAAATATATAAATATAAAGGTTATAAATCGAATTATTCCATAAAGACCTATTTTTAGCATAACTCCAGCTAAAATTATTGAACCTTCTAAAGGAGCTTCAACATGAGCTTTAGGTAATCAGAAGTGAATTAAAAATGAAGGAATTTTTACTAAAAATGCCAGAGTTAATCCAAAAATAATTCATATATTAAATATAATAGGAATATTTAAAAAATTAAAGCTAAATATACTTAATCAATTTAATCCCTGATTATTCATTTTTAAAAGGGAAATAAGTAAAGAAGAAGAAGCAACAACTGTATAAATAAATATAAATCGACCAGCTTTTAATCGTTCTGGTTGAAAACCAAATCCCATAATTAAAATAACTATGGGAATTAAACTTAGTTCAAATAAAATAAAAAGATTTAAAATTGAATCAGACATAAAATATAAAATTATAATAAGACATGATATAGAAATTATAAAGAGCTTTAATTTATTATTAATTATGAAGAAAGAAAAATAACAAATTAATAAACTTAATGAAATAAGTAAATAAGCTATTCAATCTATAAAACTAAGAGAATTGATGATTAATATTTCTCTCATATTTATAATTGTATACAAGAAATATACTCTTAAGAGGCAAGAAGAAAATAATTCCTTTATGAAAAAGGGAAGTAGGATTATAGAAAAGAAAAACTTAATAAAAAAATATATAGACTAATTAAGGACGAAAGCGTCATCCATTGAATTAAAAATTCAATACTTTTTAAAGCTTCTTAATTATTATTTTCTAATTAATAAAGGACAAGCTTCATTTGTATGAAATCTAGGTGGATAGCCTATAAATCATTCAATTGATGAACCTATTGAACATGAAAATAAAACTAAACGTTTTCTAATAAGAGATTCATATACTGCTAAAATTAAAATTAAAAATCTAATAAATGTAACATTTGAACCAATTGAAGAAATTATATTTCAAGAATAAAATACATCAGGATAGTCCCTATATCGACGAGGTATTCCACTTAACCCTAAAAAATGTTGAGGGAAAAAGGTTAAGTTAACCCCTATAAATATTACAGCGAAATGAACCTTCAATCAACGTTGATTAAAACCTAAACCTAATATTAGAGGAAATCAATGAAAAAAACCTCCCAAAAAAGCTACGACTGCTCCTATAGATAAAACGTAGTGAAAATGAGCTACTACATAGTAAGTATCATGAAGAGATGTATCAATAGAGGAATTTGATAAGACAATACCAGTTAAACCCCCCATAGTAAAAAGAAAAACAAAACCAATTCTTCATAAGTTAGAAATTGATCAATTTAATCGACCTCCAAATAAAGTTGATAATCATCTAAAAACTTTAACCCCTGTGGGTACGGCAATAATTATAGTAGCTCTCGTAAAGTAAGCCCGTCTGTCAACATCTATACCTACAGTAAACATATGATGAGCCCATACAACAAATCCTAAAATTCCAATTCCCAATATAGCATAAATTATTCCAAGAGACCCAAAAACTTCCTTCTTTCCCGCTTCCTCAGCGATAATATGAGAAATTAATCCAAAACCAGGAAGAATTAAAATGTAAACTTCAGGATGACCAAAGAATCAAAATAAATGTTGATATAAAATAGGATCTCCACCCCCCGAAGGGTCAAAAAATGAAGAATTAACATTGCGATCTAATAAAAGTATAGTAATAGCTCCTGCTAAAACTGGAAGAGATAACAATAAAAGAACAGCTGTAATTAAAACTGATCAGCAAAATAAAGGTAAATTCTCTCATTTGTACACTCATATATTAAAAATAGTTCTAATAAAATTAATTGCACCTATAATAGACCTCAATCCAGCCAAATGTAAAGAAAAAATAGATAAATCAACTGATCTACCTGGATGACCTGTTACCCCAGCTAACGGGGGGTAGACAGTTCATCCGGTTCCTGTACCACCATCAATAAATATTCTTCTTAATAATAATATTAAAGATGGAATTAGAAGTCAAAATCTTATGTTATTTATTCGAGGGAATGCTATATCAGGGGCACCAACTATAATTGGAATTAATCAGTTAGAAAATCCCCCAATTATTAAAGGTATAATTATAAAGAAAATTATTAAAAATGCATGAGAAGTTACAATAACATTATAAATATGAGAATCAATAATAAATGATCCAGCTTCTCCTAATTCAAATCGAATAATCATTCTTATCCCGTACCCCAATAATCCTGATCAAATTCCGAAGATTAAATATAAAACTCCAATGTCTTTATGATTAGTTGAATAAAATCATTTCA